GTAATCTATTATTGACAACTTCTTCCCAACTCCTTTCACTGTAACAGAATACGGTATTCTAGATTCATAACCTCTCTCAAGCAAGAGAAAGAAACATCAATTTATTCATGGATATCCACGATATGTTCCCTATGGTGACCGGGTTCATGAATTATGGTCAACAAACAGTACGAGCTGCAAGGTACATTGGTCAAAGTTTCATGATTACCTTATCCCACGCGAATCGTTTACCTGTAACTATTCAATATCCTTATGAAAAATCGATCACATCAGAGCGTTTCCGCGGTCGAATCCACTTTGAATTTGATAAATGCATTGCTTGTGAAGTATGTGTTCGTGTATGCCCCATAGATCTACCCGTTGTTGATTGGAGATTGGAAACAGATATTAGAAAGAAACGATTGCTTAATTATAGTATTGATTTCGGAATCTGTATATTTTGTGGTAACTGCGTCGAGTATTGTCCAACAAACTGTTTATCAATGACTGAAGAATATGAACTTTCTACTTACGATCGTCACGAATTGAATTATAATCAAATTGCTTTGGGTCGGTTACCAATGTCAGTAATTGGCGATTACACAATTCGAACAATTATGAATTCGACTCAAATAAAAATAGCCACGGATAACCCCCTTGATTCAAGAACGATTACCAATTACTAAGATTCCGTTTTGATCTAAAGAAGCGAAGTTTCTTTCATTTTGGTTGGTTAGTAACTACAAAACATAACTATTGATTGGTGAGAATCACGGCTTGATTTGGATTTAGAATAGATTCATATATCCGTGATGATTTCGAAATATCAAATTTCAACTACTCTTTCGGATACAAAAGCGGGATTGGTCCAATAACTGTATCTACATCAATCCACACCACATTAAGATTCAATTCAATTAGGCATATACAAGAAAAAAAAAAGAAAGATAGGGTAACCTCTTTTTTCCTGGCCCGGTCAGTAAGGTCATGAAAATGAAATATTTCAACTTATTTATCTCTTATTTTACACATAATGGATTTACCTGGATCAATACATGATATTCTTTTAGTATTTCTAGGATCAGGTCTTATATTAGGAGGCCTAGGGGTGGTATTACTTACCAATCCAATTTATTCTGCCTTTTCATTAGGATTGGTTCTTGTTTGTATATCCTTATTCCATATTCCATCTAACTCCTATTTTGTAGCTGCTGCACAGCTCCTTATTTACGTGGGAGCCGTAAATGTCTTAATCGTATTTGCTGTGATGTTCATGAATGGTTCAGAATATTACAAGGATTTATATCTTTGGACAGTTGGAGATGGAGTTACTTCACTGGTTTGTACAAGTATTCTTTTTTCACTAATTACTACTATCTCAGATACGTCATGGTACGGGATTATTTGGACTACAAGATCAAACCAGATTATAGAGCAGGACCTGACAAGTAACGTTCAACAAATTGGAATTCATTTATCAACAGATTTTTATCTTCCATTTGAACTCATTTCTATAATTCTTTTAGTTGCTTTGATAGGTGCAATTGCTATGGCTCGTCAGTAATAAATACTTAGAATTAGAAATCCAAAATCAAATAAAATAAATAAGGCCGCGTTTTGTTCTGTGTTACTATTATGACATCAATTTCCCTTCAGTTCCATTTTGATATTCTATTGTTCATATATTAAATTGAATGGGTTTGAGTTCGATCCATTACTAATACCTTTCTTTTTTCCGTACTTGTTATATTCTAGTCAATCAAATCGGTTAAATTGTATTGTTGTTCATATTGAAATCAATCTCAATTGATGAGGAGTTGGTCAATGATGACCGAGCATGTACTTATTTTGAGTGCCTATTTATTTTCTATCGGTATTTATGGATTGATCACAAGCCGAAACATGGTTAGAGCACTTATGTGTCTTGAGCTTATACTGAATGCGGTTAATCTAAATCTCGTAACATTTTCTGATTTATTTGATAGTCGACAATTAAAAGGAGACATTTTCTCGATCTTTGTTATAGCTATTGCAGCCGCTGAAGCAGCTATTGGGCCAGCTATTGTTTCGTCGATCTATCGTAACAGAAAATCAACTCGTATCAATCAATCGAATTTGTTGAATAAATAGTCGTAATGATATAAATAAAGACAGATATATAGAATATTTATCAATTAGAATTAGCGTGTCGTGTATAACCCGTATGACCATGTTTGCTGAAACGTAATAAATCAAAGTATCTTGGACCTCTCTCATTCTCATGACCAGATCCAGAAGTAGATTGATTATTAAATTAAAAAAAAATTCTGGTAAACCACTGATTCGTCTGGTGTCTACAATATATGATTCAGTTACTACTGATTTTACCAGATCGAAAATTGATAACGTTCAAAAAATTGATAGATCCAATGTCACATTCAGTAAAGATTTATGATACATGTATAGGGTGTACTCAATGTGTACGAGCCTGCCCCACAGATGTATTGGAAATGATACCTTGGGACGGATGTAAAGCTAAGCA